CCGTGCTCCAGATACTAGAATAAATATCTGACGAAGTCAAAAACCATCTCTATCAAGATAAGATGACAGACCCATTTTCTGTATTATCAATAGGATCCATTATAACAAGTCGCACACTCATATTCCAGAAATACAGAAAGAAAGAAATTCCACGATCGAACTACCAAAATAGAATAGCATAAAATGGGCTAAAAAAACGAGACCAAAATGCTTCACTTTGTATTGAAAAGCTAGAATTTAGTGATTCTTGTAAATCTAATTCATTGAAATTCCATCTAGTAAAACGGAAGAATTATAAATCTCCAAAATAATAGATAGGAATACCGCAAATAGAGCCATTGCGACACCCATCAAAGGAGTAGTCCCCCACCCTGGAGCTACTTTACCATATTCCGAATTCAATGGTTTCAATAAATCCCCTACAATAGTTCGTCTTGGACCAGATCTAGAACTCCCCTCAACGCTTTGTGTAGCCATAAATCCTTTTTTGTATTAACTGAGATCTGTTGACTTTGTATACCATTCTGTTGTAAATAAATGATCTTATCATAGATCCATTGTGGTCTGGAAATTATTATTTTTTTATTATTATATAATAATGGAAACAGCAACCCTAGTCGCCATCTCTATATCTGGTTTACTTGTAAGTTTTACGGGGTATGCCTTATATACTGCTTTTGGGCAACCCTCTCAACAACTAAGAGATCCATTCGAGGAACACGGGGACTAGTTGAAGTAATGAGCCCCCCAATCTTGGGAGGCTCATTACTTCAATTAAGATAATGAAAAATCATTTCACCTTTTTAGTTGGAACTTTAGGCGGTTCTCGAAAAAAGATAGCGAAAAAAATTATTCCTAGAGTTGATACTAAGAGGAATGTATAAACTAATGCTTCCATAGATTCAATCGTGGTTTACAATTATAGCTTCCATATCTGTTTATTTAGAGCGTTCCCGGATAAAAAAAGAGCAAGAGTCAAGACAAAGAAAAGGCGGGGATTCAAATCAAGATGTCCCCAGTACCCTATGTCAAAGTCAAATTACAAAAAGAAAATAGAGACGAAAAATCAGAGATTAATGTTGTATCAAACTACTTGTCTTTTTGTAGTTGGATCTCCAAGTTTTTGGAATGCTCCAAATTCCACCTGAGCGTCTAAATCTGGATCAATACCAGCAAAAACATCTCTGAACAAGGTTCGAGAGCCATGCCAAATGTGTCCGAAGAAGAAGAGCAAGGCAAACGAAGCATGTCCAAAAGTAAACCAACCCCTTGGACTGCTACGAAAAACACCATCGGATTTCAAAGTAGCACGATCTAATTCAAAAATTTCACCCAATTGTGCGCGTCTAGCATATTTTTTCACAGTAGCAGGATCGCTATAACTGACCCCATTTAGTTCACCACCATAGAACTCAACAGTTACACCTACTTGTTCAACACTATACTTCGATTCTGCCCTTCGAAAAGGAACATCGGCTCTAACAATTCCGTCTCCATCTACTAAAACAACCGGAAATGTTTCAAAAAAAGTAGGCATACGACGTACAAAAAGCTCACGCCCTTCTTTATCTCTAAATAGAGGATGTCCTAACCACCCAATAGCTATTCCATCCCCGTTGTCCATTGAGCCTGCTCTGAACAATCCACCCTTTGCGGGATTATTTCCGATGTAATCATAAAAAGCTAATTTTTCAGGAATTTTAGACCAAGCTTCGGATAAGCTTTGATTTTCAGCCATCCCAGTATCAACTCTTCGATATATTTCTTGCTGGAAGTATCCTTGATCCCATTGATAACGAGTGGGACCAAATAATTCAATGGGGGTAGTTGCTGAACCATACCACATAGTTCCAGCAACAACAAAAGCTGCAAAAAAGACAGCAGCGATACTACTGGAAAGCACGGTTTCAATATTTCCCATACGTAATCCTTTGTATAGACGTTGGGGCGGGCGGACACTAAGATGGAATAGGCCCGCTAATATGCCCAATGTTCCTGCTGCAATATGATGAGAGGCTATTCCTCCCGGAACAAAAGGATCAAAACCTTCCACACCCCATGCTGGATTTACAGATTGTACTTTTCCGGTTAGCCCATAAGGATCAGACACCCATATTCCAGGACCATACAATCCTGTTACATGAAAAGCACCAAACCCAAAACAAGCCACTCCTGAGAGAAATAAATGAATTCCAAAGATCTTGGGCAAATCTAAAGAAGGTTTTCCTGTACGTTCATCACAAAATATTTCTAGATCCCAATACACCCAATGCCAGATAGCTGCCAAGAAGCACAAGCCAGAAAACACAATATGCGCTCCAGCCACACCTTCATAACTCCAAATACCCGGATTCGTTATAGTTCCTCCTGTAATACTCCAACCACCCCATGAATTGGTTATTCCTAAACGAGTCATGAAGGGTATAACGAACATACCTTGTCTCCACATTGGATCGAGAACAGGGTCAGAAGGATCAAAAACTGCTAATTCATAGAGAGCCATCGAGCCGGCCCAACCAGCAACCAAAGCTGTATGCATTATATGGACAGCCAGCAAACGACCGGGATCATTCAATACGACGGTATGAACACGATACCAAGGCAAACCCATGGAATACCCCCTTAATCAACGAAAGATAGACACTATGTAACTTTATTGCACTGGAAAAAACTATGTTCTGGACCTCCCTTTTTTCAGTGGATTATCTCGGAGAAAGGATTCCATTTTTTTTTAGTATTTTAGTCAGAATGTCACAATTCTGTTTGTAGGAACAAAGAGAAGCAGATCTATTCTATACCAGATAAGTACCAATACGCAATGGGAGGTTGACTCCATTTTAGATGAGCGAATGCATACGGATTTGTTCATCATTCAAAGAGCCTATTCGTAAGAATTTTACTTTATTCATTTTGTCTTCTTTTTTTTTTATGTTATGAACTTATCGAATCCGCGCAAATAACAAATAAAATAAAACAAAAAAATAAAGAAAATAGAAAAAAGAATAAAATAAAAGCCAATATCCAATATAATATTATTAAAACAATAAATTCATATAATATTATAAAGACAATAAATTCATTGTTACGCTTTCACATCAAAGTGAAATAGAGTACTTCATTTTTTTTTTATTTCATTTAATGCCTATTGGTGTTCCAAAAGTCCCTTTTCGAAATCCCGGAGAGGATAGTTCAAATTGGATTGACGTATAGTGCGACTTGTCAGAGACATTGGGTCATTATGGGATTTCCCCGTTCTCTACCCCGATCGAGATATCCTCTATTTCACCAAAGAAGGATTGATTAAATCATCCAAAAATTAGAGCGTGAAGTGGCAATAAAGTTCAATTAGATCTATGCTTTGGAGGTATTCAGATTAATATTATCAATTAGAATAATTTATGGTTAGCTTGTTTGGAACAATAAAATGAAGTATCCAGGCTCCGCTTAGAAAAACCCCATTAGTACTATATCCATGATTACTATTTGTATCATATTCTATTTATATATTTTATAAATTAGAAATTAGAAATCGGAGTAATTTCAAACTACAAATCATAATCAATCGAATAATTTGATAAATACGTCAAATATTTTGTGGAAGACGTGAAATGAATTGAAAAAAAGGAAGTTGTAGCAAAAAGAAATGGTATTGGGGGCATTTGCCCTATATGTGCAAATCCAAATCGGGCAGATCTTTACTCGGAGTAGAGCACAAACCTAAAAGAATTAAAGAAGCCCACTCAGGAACAAGAGAATGTTATCGTGATTTGAATTGGATCCCGATGAAAGAATACATCAATGAGAAGTTAGTTTGATAAGTTTAATGAATTTTTTTTTATTATTTTATTTATATTCTTTATAGGTAAATAGGTAAACGGGTAAAAAAACCATTTTTCTTGAAACTTTCTTGAAAAATGGAGGAAAAACCCCTTCGTTATTCGTTAAATGGGATCTACATATTGATTCTTTTTTTCGCAATTTTTGATGAACCGTATGCATTAAAAGGTGCATGTACGGTTCCTAAGGGATAGAATTTGATCCTAATCAACCGACTTTATCGAGAAAGATTACTTTTTTTAGGTCAAGATATTGATAGTGAGATCTCGAATCAACTTATCGGTCTTATGGTATATCTCAGTACAGAAAGTGAGATCAAAGATTTGTATTTGTTTATCAACTCTCCTGGCGGATGGGTAATACCCGGAATAGCTATTTATGATACTATGCAATTTGTGCGACCAGATGTACAAACAGTATGCATGGGATTAGCCGCTTCAATGGGATCTTTTATTCTGGTCGGAGGAAAAATTACCAAACGTCTAGCATTCCCTCACGCTTGGCGCCAATGAGTTTTTATTTTTTATTTTATTTCAAAGAAAAAAAGAAAGCTATGCCTTCGCCATATGAAATATGAATATTAAGTAATAATAGCATGGCATTTCGAATTCAATATAAGAAATTTTTTTTATTTCGTTTTAACATTAGATTATGTATTGAAAGAGTAGTATGAGATATTAAGGGCAGTTCCGATTTTATCTTATTTATCGGGAGCCTATTTCAGTGTCACAAACTTTTTTTTTTGTTTTCACACCAGAAGGTTCTTAATGCTATTTATATTATTATAAATTATGAAAGAGGACAAAAAAAAGATTATATTCTTTTTTTTCATTTTTTTTTTTCAAATAAAAAAAAAGAAACTTTGGGATTGCTAAATCACCGATGAAATAAAGCAACGGAGCCACCATAGTATTTTGTTTTTATTAATTCCTCCCAAGGAAAGGGTGGTCATTGTATCATTTACCGACCGAGGCTTTGTAGACTCTCTATTTTTCTTCGGTAAAAGTGAATTCTCTTGTAGAGCCGTATGCAATGCGCAAGCAATGCCTGTACGGTTGTTCAATTCTATTATTATCTTATATCATCAGGGTAATGATCCATCAACCTATAGCTGCTTTTTATGAAGCACAAATAGGAGAATTTGTCCTGGAAGCGGAAGAACTACTGAAACTGCGCGAAATCCTCACAAGGGTTTATGCACAAAGAACAGGCAAACCCTTATGGGTTGTATCTGAAGACATGGAAAGGGATGTTTTTATGTCAGCAGCAGAAGCCCAAGTTCATGGAATTGTTGATCTTGTAGCAGTTGCATAAAAAATAGCAGGAATTTCACACAAATCGCGATTTGAGATTTTAGTTTCTTACCATTTTAGTTTCTTACCGAGGTTTAATATTCTATATTCTATTAATTTGAATTTTATTAATTTTAATAAAATATTAAAATAGAATAGGAATATAGAAAAAATTCATAATCATCCGGTTAGGATCGATCTAAACCAGCCCATTATGCATACGATTCAACATGCCAACTATTAAACAACTTATTAGAAACACAAGACAGCCAATCAGAAATGTCACCAAATCCCCCGCTCTCGGGGGATGCCCTCAGCGCCGAGGGACATGTACTAGGGTGTATGTGCGACTCGTTAAGATTTCAGATTGTGGGTTGGGACAAAAGAAAAAATTTTTCCACTATCCGTGATCAGTACCGATGAATAGGATAGAATGGAAGACTCTCCTTCACTCTCTTAAACGAAAAAAAAAGATCTAGAATATGCTTCTATTGTGTATCAAATTTATGGTTTCTATTGGTGCAAATTCAATTACCTCAATTTTCAATTAAAAATGCGAAAGAATTCCCTATTGGTAGCAAATGATTATCTGTTAAGCAGGGCAAATCTTATTTAAATTAAAAAACCGAAAATGGATGCCTCTACTCTTGCAAGAACGGACTAACAAGGTCAGCTAATCAGCTAATCCACATAATTAAATACCGTTACTGTAAAAGCGGATCTCGTTGTGAAAGACCTACTACTGGGGAATTCATGGGTAGAGCCCAAAAGTGTAAACTGTACAAGTTAACAATAGCATTGATTCGATCAAGTAAGGGGCTCCGGTGTATAGAGAGGACCTCGCCGTTTAAGAAATAACCATAGAAACGATGGAACCCACTATTTATTTATCCATTTCTATTTACTACTTATTTTTATTTACTATATTTTTGTTTGATACCCAGTACCAATAAAATTTCTTATTTCAAGGCGAAATGCTTATAAAAAAAAGAAAAAATAGTGGTTGGGAAGGTTAGAGTAGCAAAAGCCGTTGGAATTATTATTTTATACATTGGAATAATCCGTTTTGTTAGTCTAGAAAAGGGAAAAAGAATAACTGAAAGAAAGGAAATCAATTAGTTATTTACCAAAGTTTCGTTTATTCAATGACCAGAATTAGACGAGGATATGTAGCTCGGAGACGTAGAACAAAAATTCGTTTATTCACATCAAGCTTTCGTGGGGCTCATTCAAGACTTACTCGAACTATTATTCAACAAAAAATAAAAGCTTTGTTTTCGGCCTATCGGGATAGAAATAGGCACAAAAGAAATTTTCGGTGTTTATGGGTGACTCGTATAAATGCAGCAATTCGCGAGAATGAGGTATCCTGTAGTTATAGTAGATTAATAAACAATCTGTACAAGAGACAGTTGCTTCTTAATCGTAAAATACTTGCACAACTAGCTATATTAAATAGGAATTGCCTTTATCTGATTTCCAATGACATGATAAAATAAGGAGATTGGAAAGAATCCTTCGGAATGTTTGACTTTGACATGGAATTGCTTGGAAAATGAATTCCGGGAAGGTAGAATAGAAATAAGTATAATAAAATATGATCATAATACATAATATGATCAAGTAGTCAAACTGAACAAAAACATTCAATAAAAAAATATTTATCAATAATTCAATAAAAAAATATTTATTTTTTTACTTTATCCCCAATTCTTTTTTTTTACGACACGACAATTAAATCCGGATTCCTGGATTTTTATCGAACAAAAAATCAACCGACGTTTGAGTTCGGATTGAAATTTTGATTCAATTGAAGAGTAAGCCTATTTTTTTCTGGTTCTAAGACCGGTAGTTCTAGCGACCAACTCGTTTTTTTCAAATTGTCTTTCATTATTAAGAAAGGGTAATGAAGATAAAATACGAGCTTGTTTTATAGCAATAGTAATTAATCGTTGTTGTTTTAAAGTCAATCTATTCACCCGTCTAGATAATATTTTTCCTTGTTCACTAATAAATCGACTAATTAAACTCATGTTTCTATAATCAATTCGATCCCCCGATCCAATCGGGGGCAGACGCCTACGAAGAGATCGCTTGGGCTTAAGAAAAAGTCGCTTGGATTTATCCATGGCTTGTTTATTTTATTCCTTTTTTTCGCGAATCCTATTTCCTTTGATCGGATCAAAAATGCTAATGATTTCGAATTAAGAAATAGGATTTTGCTTATTTCTATTTAAATATATATATTAACATATGATATGCTAATATATGATATGTCAATATGTCATTTTTCATCTTCCTTGTAAAAGTCACACGCAGTTGATCGATTCCATCTATTTCTTTATCTCCCCGTGAATTGTATGTTTGTAACAATAGGGACAGAATTTTCTCAACTCCAATCGACTAGGCTTATTGTGTCGATTCTTTTGAGTAATATATCTAGAAATGCCTATTGATTTCTTATTAACACTCTTTCGAACACAACTAGTACATTCTAAAATAACCCTTATTCGGACGTCTTTACCATTGGCCATGAACCTCCTTTTGGTTTTTATTCACTCAACTCTTCTATTTTCCTATCCGAAACGAAGAAGAAAAGAAGGAAAAAATACAAGTTACTAACTTGAAATCAAATTATGAAAGATTTTGTTGCAACCAATATAGTAAAAGTAAAAATAAGTAATACAATGATTCAAAATTCTATTTACATTAGAAAGAATAGAAGTACAGTCTTTTTATTTTATTTCAACTTCTTGTATGATACTGTTGCCCTAACCGCATTTCCACTTCTGTTCTCTTAATTTAATTAAAGATTTAATTAAAGTAAATTTACTTTTTAATTTACGTGAAGCTTGAACCCAGTTCCGTGTTTGGCTGAGGTTGAATCCACTTTTATTCTTTCTCTTTTCTAACTTATTCGAATTAGAAAAAAGGGGGTAGTAGCCAGAGATATTTAATTGTGTCTCTAATTTTCTTCACCCCCCCCCCCCCGTGTTAATAACTAGAATGAAAAAAAAGGGAATGTCAAAGCATCCGGAAAAAAACGATTGATCTCTATCAATAGACCTGCTAAAGACCCGAACCATAGAGTACTTATTACTGGTGCTACGGATAGATATGTTTTTAGATCTCGCATAAAAAATTCTCCTTCTGTATTCTTTATTGTAATACATAACTGCAATACATATATGATCAGATGTATATATATAGTTAAATTAAAGGACACTCGCATTTGTTTTGTACGCGGAATTCTTAATTCAAATTGAGAAATGTACAATAATTTGATAGATAAGATTTTCCTCTTCTTTCAAAATACGTCTCTTTCCGTCCGGGCATTCACGAAATTTACGGCGGATTTCGTATTTTTTTTTCATATGTATATAAGTTTATTATTATATGTATTATATGTTATATGATATGAGACAAAAAAAAAGACGAAATGAAAAGATAAGTTATGTATCTCAATGGAGAAAATATGGAGAAAGTGAAATGAAATAAATATGTGGAAAACAAGACAGGGATTCTCTACAATGACATTGTAGACCAATTGAAAGGGATGTAGCGCAGCTTGGTAGCGCGTTTGTTTTGGGTACAAAATGTCACGGGTTCAAATCCTGTCATCCCTACTTATTACTTCGCCTCTGAGCAATACAATAACAAGGGATCAATTGAGATCAATTAAAATTGGACATACCTAATCATAAATTAATATGATATGCTTTATATCATATTATTATTTATATATATATTTATATATATTTCTATATAATAATATAGAATATAGTTTCTATATGAGATAGTATAGGCATTCAAGATGTAGTGGAGTAAAAAAAAAAAAAAGAATCTTTTTACTTACAGCTTTCTTTTTTGTAATAAATTTTTAATAAAAAAGTAATAAAAAAGCGCTCTTAGTTCAGTTTGGTAGAACATGGGTCTCCAAAACCCAATGTCGTAGGTTCAAATCCTACAGAGCGTGAGCCCATTCTTGTTTTGTTAAGTCAAAAATTTTAGGGAAAAGCTTGAACAGCAATCTTAATTTGACCTCCTGTGGATTAAAAAACGGAGGAGGTCAAAAAAAAGGGTATTAATTAATCACAGATCCAACTGGTCACCACGTCTATATTGTAAATAAGCAGTTACGAATAATCCAGCCAAAGTAATAGGAATTAGACCTAAGACGATTCCAAATAGAAAAACTTCAATCATTTCAATTTGTTTGAAAAGAGAAAAAAGGAGGTAATATCTATCTTTAAATATTAATCCATATTGCCCATAAATCTCAATAACCAAGAATTGGAAATTGACACGGTAAGGAACTAGAAAATGGAATACTGCAAAAAAAAAAAATTCTATTTTTTTTTTTTTATGAATTGCTCATTGAATTAATTTCAAATAAGTCGTATCTTGTTCAGACTAATAAATATAACTAAAGTTATAGTTAAAGCTACTAATAGAAAACCAAAATAACTAGTTAGAGTGGGCATGAAGGAGCTAAATAAACTATTTTTTTTATCCATATATTTGTAAAATACTTTCCTAAATTCAATTTTTGAAAGATACGAAGATAAGCAAAAATACCAATCGAAAGCTTTTTATTTATTAATCATTTATCAATTATTATCATTATAGATTATAGACAGCACTCAAAAAAAAAAAAGAGCAATATTAAAGTAGAAAAAGAAATCAACTGATCATCTAAAAATCTACCTATCCTATCTCCGAATCAAAAGATTAATTGGACAACTCTTGAGAAATAAAAGAACAAACTAAATTGAAATATTAAAGAAATATTAAAATAATAATTAATAATATATTAGAGGAACTGTGTTGTATAACTTCAGTCAAAGAAACTTTCTTTGAATCAAATCACT